TCTGATCTCGATAAAGCTACTCAGAATCAATTGGCAAGAGGTCAACGATTGCGTGAGTTACTGAAACAATCCCAATCAGCCCCTCTCACAGTGGAAGAACAGATAATGACCATTTATACCGGAACAAATGGTTATCTGGATGGATTAGAAATTGGACAAGTAAGAAAATTTCTCGTTCAGCTACGCACTTATTTAAAAACGAATAAACCTGAGTTCCAAGAAATAATAGCCTCTACCAAGACATTAACTGCTGAAGCAGAAAGCTTTTTGAAAGAAGGTATTCAAGAGCAACTGGAACGTTTTCTACTTCAGGAGAAGTTATAAAAAATAGAAGTATATTGAGTTAAGTATATATATAATAGAAAGAAGTATATAACTACTATCTGTATCTGTTTAATATTAAATCTTAAAGCATTCAGAATTTCTTTCTTAATTCTATTTCTTTCTTAATTCTATTTCTTTCTTAATTCTATTTATTTCTTATCTTTTTTCTAAATAGAATAGAAATATATTCTATATAATATATAGATAATATATAGAAATGGAAATAATAGATAAATATCAATATATTTATATCTATATTGATATTGCGTCCAATAGGATTTGAACCTATACCAAAGGTTTAGAAGACCTATGTCCTATCCATTAGACAATGGACGCTTTTCGCTTTTTTTAACTTCCCAATTGTTAAATGTGCGAAATCTTTTTAGCAATTGTGTATTGAAGTGAATTCACTTCAATACACAATTGCTATTAGACAATTCTAATAGAGAAAATTGTCTCTACTAAAAAGGGGGGCAATTTAGAGCGGGTAGCGGGAATCGAACCCGCATCGTTAGCTTGGAAGGCTAAGGGTTTTAGTCGACGTCGATTGATCAGTTTTATATTTTTAACGTCTCTAATTCAAAACCGAACATGAAACTTTGGTTTCATTCGGCTCCTTTATGATGGATGGCGAAATTCCCAAATAAAATAAGATGGGAACGAAATCTAAATTTGACTCATAACATCTATGTTAGCTTTTTTCCGTGGGGATACTTTCACAGAAAATTTTGCTTTATAGATGATCCTTCTAGAAGATCGAAAAGGCCAACTCAAACAATCTTTCTAGTTACTTCGTTCTTTATTTCTATTTAACGGAATCCTTAGGAAAAGTATTTTGTTTCCACCGAGCTAAAACAATATAATATGTCGATGTCTTTAGTAAACCAAAGTTCTCGTTTAATAGCTATTTTGCTTCAATTTTTTCTATAAAAAAAAAAAAGAATTGAAGATTTAGTTACGATTAGAAAGAAACTTTTCTGGCTTTATCCATGGATCCTCTTGTTATACTTATTGAATTGTAAATAGTCATCCAATTCAAAAATTATGTTTCGGAATTTCAGAATCCAAATTGACAATTAATTAGAGTCTTTGGATACAAATTACGAGAATCTATAATCTTCCTTGAATTTTTCATTGAAAGGTAAAGGACTAAATCCTTTTAAGAAATAAAGTTTTTGATCGGAAGATTAATCAAACCGAGAGACCCTTTAACTATTAAAGGGGTTAAAGGAACGAATCACACTTTTACCACTAAACTATACCCGCTACAATGCAATTATTGTATATAAATTGACCTTTTGTCGAACAAAGTAATCGGGAGAAAAAAATCTGAAAAAAAAAAATTAGAAAATTCTAGCGTAGACTTAATAAAATTAGTCAAAGCAGGATTCCCTTTTTTTATTTGAGATCCTTTTTGAAATAAAAATCCATCGGATGGGTCTTTTTAACTTTAACAAAAAAAGGCCCGGCTGGGGACTGACCAGGCCAGGCTATTAAAAAAAAAAGATCTTTTATTTGTGTTTGGACAAGACAAAATAAAAAAGGATTCTCTAAAATTTCTATTTTTGTGATTTTATTTATTTCTCTTTCGAGTTCGAGCCTTTTCTTTATCTAATCTTTATCTACATTTTTTATGTAAATAGAATTACTGAGAAAGTTCTATAAAAAAAGTTATATAATAGTAATATATATATATCTTATTTATATATAAATATATGATATATATTATTTATATAATAAACAAAGAAATTATATAATATATATATAATAAAATATAGAAAATGAAAATATATATATATAATTAAAGTATTATAAAGAATACTCTATAAAAAAAAAAAAAAAAGTTTTTTAAGAATAAAGTGGAGAAGGTTTTTTTTGAAGCCTTTGTTTTGTCTAATGGAACCTAATTAAGTATCCCTTTTCGATTAGGAGAGATGGCTGAGTGGACTAAAGCGTTGGATTGCTAATCCATTGTACGAGTTAATCGTACCGAGGGTTCGAATCCCTCTCTTTCCCTTCCGCTTTTTTATGATGTGAAATAGATAAAATCCTAAAAAAATTCGCACATTTACACTAATTAACTTTTACACTAATTAACTAAAGTAATCAAAAATCAAAAACCTTTCTTTTTTATTCTTCACGTCCCGGATTACGCCCTGGATCATTAGATAGGAATCCAAATATGAAGAGAGAAACAAAGAATATAACTACAGTGTATACAAAAAGTTTGAGAGTAAGCATTACACAATCTCCAAGATCTTACTTTTTTTTTTGAAAAAAAAAAAAGAGAATAGATTCTCTATTTTTATACTAAATATCCAGATATTTTTTTTTTTGAGTGAACTCGAATCTAATTAAGTTCTTTCATTTAGAGAAAAGAGGATAAAACTGAGGAAATCAAATGATCCAGATTTAGTATGGCTACCAAAAAAATTCAATGTTTGAATTGAGAGTTCGTTCCTACGTCAAGATTTTTTGATCTTTTGCATTGTTGGAAGAATCAAAATCGTGAATTTTTCTAAGACAGTATTAAGAATTTCATCGAAAACTTACAGCTGCTTGCCAAACAAAGGCTAAGAGAAGAAAGAAAAGAGGTATTACGGGCATAACATCTACGATTGGATTCAAAAAGGCGTAGGCCTCCGGCAATTTGGCGACTAAAAAAGTGCTTGAAAAAAGGGCCGAATTCAAACAAATACAGATCAAATTAAATATATTAAGCATAACAAAAATTGGTGTTCTTGTGGATAATTTCATTTTGATTGAGTTATTAATATATTTTTTATATAAGGAAAAAAATAAATAAAGAAAGATAGTCTAAAAAGACTTTGTTGAAGTTACTCAATCAAAAATCCTTTCATTCTCTTATGAGAATTAAAGAAATAATATTTTCATACAATATCTTAATTGAATTCTATGTAATGATCAATAAAGTAAGTTTTATTTGCTATCTACAAGTGTCAAAACTATAGCACCAATGTAATCTATATTTCATTTGGGCTGAAATTGAATTGACGAACAACCAATAGCAATATTACTCTTTTAGTAGTCTTGAATAAAAAGAAAAATGGGGCGTAGCCAAGCGGTAAGGCAACGGGTTTTGGTCCCGCTATTCGGAGGTTCGAATCCTTCCGTCCCAGAGTCCAGTCATTACGGAATCAATCTTCTATTGCCTTTGTACACCATCTTTCTCTTTCTGTTTAAAAATCGAATTTTTTTTAAGAATAAAATATTGAAATGAAAAGAAGAATTAACTTCTTTTTCATTATTTCAACCGAAATTACAAAAAATCTATTTGCTTTTTTTAGTTGTGTGTGATGTAGGTAAGTAAGGTAGAACCGTAGATTCTACGAGTTTGAATAAAAAAATCTATATTTATATATATATATATAAATATAGATTTCTATTCAAATTTAGATTTGACATATATACAATGTAATATGGAATTCATTTGAATTCTGACTGAACCTTTTACGCGTAGATTCACTATTCCATTCATAGAGAAAGAAAAAGTATAGATTACTATATACTGACTGAACTATGACTATTCATGATTCCATAATTGAATCAATTACACAAACTAGAGGAATGTTATGGTAAAACTTCGTTTAAAACGATGTGGTAGAAAGCAACGTGCGACTTGAAGGACATGATCTGCTGTGGATGTTTTGATCCGCCGCCTTTTATATTAGGAATATAGGTGCTCTTGGCTCGACATTTTGTGTTCTATTTTACTAGAGTCCTACACCTTTTTTAATATAAAAAAGAGTACAGGATGGAGCTCGAGGAGAATAGAAAGTTTTTATTCCTTTCGCAGGAGTAAGGATCTAGGGTTAGTGCGAATCAATAAGTTGGAACAACTTCGTAAGTCTTTTTATATTGAAAAAAAAGCCCTTTCAAGTAATTTTACAATGGAAAAGGAAATTTTCTTAAAATTGTAAAATTACTTGAATCAAAAGTATATCATGCGTGAATCAAGCGTTTGTATGATTCTTTGATAGAAAGAAAAGAAATCAGAAACAAAATAAGGGGCTTGTTGCTGCTCTTTTTTAATAAAACGATTCAAGATCACCGAAGTCATGTCTAAACCCAAAGATTCAAAGTAAGGATAAAGAATCCTGAAACAAGGAAATCCCATTTTCAATTGTTTGAACAACTAGATCAGAATGAAGAATCAAAATTGATTCGAAAAAATGAGACAAACAAAAAAAGGGTTAGAGACTACTCAATAAAAAGAGTACTTAAGGATTCTCTGTTGAGAGATTTGAGAGTTATTTAACTTGAGTTACGAGAGTACGAATGTTCAGAACGCTTTTTATGAAAAAAATAGTTAGGGTTTCAATACTGGCTAATTTATTTAATGTTTTTATTAATCGATTTAATATTTGAATTTTATAAAGAGCGTTAACTTCTACTCATTGCATTTTTTTCTCGAGCCGTACGAGGCCAAAGCCTCTTATACGTTTCTCGGGGGGGGGTATTATTCATATACATCTATCCCAATGAGCCGTTTATCGAATCGTTGCAATTGATGTTCGATCCCGAAGAGAAGGAAGAGATCTTCGGAAGGTGGGTTTTTATGATCCGATAACTAATCAAACTTATTTAAATCTTCCTGCTATTCTCGATTTCCTTAAAAAGGGCGCTCAACCAACAAGAACAGTTCATGATATTTCAAAGAAGGCAGGGATTTTTACGGAATTAAGTCTTAATAAAACGAAATTGAATTAATGAAATATAAAAAAGAGGATGTGAAAGACTCATATATAGCTTGGTATCAAATTTTATCTACTCTTTTCTTTCCTCCTCTTTCGTTTCCATCATATTTATTTTGATTTATTAGAATTTCCATTTATTATTAGTATTCTTCCTAAAGGTACGAAAACTCAAAAATACCCTGCTAACAATTACCATGTTTTATAATAATAAACAAATTTATTAAAAAAATTTCGGATCTATACAATAAAATTTTGTATAAATACAAAATTTTATTGTATAGAAAATAATACTGTATATAAAAAAATATATTAATTATGAATCATAATATATATATTAATATATTACTTTCTAAATATATATATTATTATATGAATAATGAAAGGTCATAAAAAATCGGTCTAAAAAAGTATATATATATATATAAAGATTTGAGATTATCCTACTCGGCTTAGTTTTCATTCATTGTATGAACTAACAAACCACGGGGTTAAACTTTTTATTTATTTTTTCTATTCTTTTCGCTATATTAAAAATTAACAATCATATTGACAACAGTGTATCGACCAAATATAATTCTCTCATAGAGAAACGGATCTATTTATCCCTGACGCACACATGACTGGATTTTTCTTTTTTTTTTTCTTTATTCTGGTTGTATCTACATATTTGCAGTACTTTCTTTTTTTTTTTTTTTGGGGGGGGGTTGCTAACTCAACGGTAGAGTACTCGGCTTTTAAGTGCGACTAGCATCTTTTACACATTTGTATGAAGAAAAGGATTCGTCCAGATCCGCGGTAGAGTTTGTAAGACCACGACTGATCCTGAAAGGAATGAACGGAAAAAATAGCATGTCGTATCAAGGGAGAATTCAGATAACATTTTTTTTTGCTTTTCTGATCGGTACAACCTTGTTTTCGGTGTCGAAAAAAAAAAAAAAAGAATTCCAATTTGGGTCGAGTGAATAAATATAAATGGATGGCTAAAAAAACCAGTTTTCCTGATTCCAAGAAAAAAAAAAGAAACGAGCTTCCATTCGTAATTTGAAAAATTACCCGATCTAATTAAATGTTAAAAATAGATTAGTGCCTAATACGGGTATTGGAAGGCATTTTTTTCTTGCGTGTTATTATCAATTTTTTCGTGAGTCCTAATTATTTTTTCCCTAGTCCGTTTGGGTTAGGTTGGAGATGGATGTGTAAAAGAAGCAGTATATTGATAAAAAATATATATATATATTTCCAAAATCAAAAGAGCGATTGGGTTAAAAAAATAAAGGATTTCTAATCATCTTGTTTTGTTATTCTATAATATAACGAACAGAAACCTATTAAAGATAGAGAATCCGGTTAGCAGTCTACCTGTTTATGAGGTATCTATTGCTTTCGTAATCTAATACCTTATTTTGACTGTATCGCACTATGTGTCATTTCAGAACTCAAGAAAATAAAGACTTTACTTTTAGTTCAAATCGAATTTCAATCCAAATGGAGAAATTTCAAGGATATTTAGAGTTCGATGGGGCTCGGCAACAGAGTTTTCTATATCCACTTTTTTTTCGGGAGTATATTTATGTACTTGCTTATGATCACGGTTTAAATAGATTAACTAGAAATTGCTCTATTTTATTGGAAAATGCGGATTATGACAAAAAATATAGTTCACTAATTGTGAAACGCTTAATTTTGCGAATGTACGAACAGAATCGTTTGATTATTCCCACCAAGGATTTGAACAAAAATCTGGGGCATACCAATCTTTTCTATTATCAAATAATATCTGTTTTATTTGCAGTGATTGTAGAAATTCCATTTTCCCTAAGGTTGGGATCCTCTTTCGAAGGAAAAAATTTGAAAAAATCTTACAATTTACAATCAATTCATTCAATATTTCCATTTTTAGAAGACAAACTCTCACATTTTAATTATGTATTAGATGTACTAATACCTTACCCCATCCATCTAGAAATCTTGGTTCAAACCCTACGTTACCGGGTCAAAGATGCCTCTTCTTTGCATTTTTTTCGGTTCTGTCTATACGAATATTGCAATTGGAAGAATTTTGATAGTAAAAAAAAATCAATTTTGAACCCAAGATTTTTTTTGTTCTTATATAATTCTCATGTATGTGAATACGAATCCATCTTTTTTTTTCTACGCAAGCAGTCTTCGCATTTACGATCGACATCTTATGAAGTCTTTTTTGAGCGAATTTTCTTCTATGGAAAAATACAACATTTTTTAAAAGTATTTGTTAATAATTTTCCGGCGATCTTAGGGTTGCTCAAAGATCCTTTCCTACATTATGTTAGATATCATGGAAAATACATTCTTGCAACAAAGGATACGCCGCTTCTGATGAATAAATGGAAATATTATTTTGTTAATTTATGGCAATGTTATTTTTCCGTATGGTTTCAATCGCAAAAGGTTAATATAAATCAATTATCTAAAGATAATT